TATTATAAGATATAATAGAAGATAGAAAGATATAAATTAATCTTGATCTATAATCAAAGTAATCAAAGAAAGATAGTGAACAAAGCTCTTATGGGGTGACTGGGACTAAACCTTCCTCTGCGGGGGAAAAAAATAACAATTTTTTCCTATAGAATATCTAGAAACAAGACGATTGAATTGGAAATATCGACAAATTCTTGCGGAGGTCAAAGAAATGAAAAAAAAAAATAAATAACAGAAGGGGGGAGGTCAACTTGTTCCAATTTCATCTCTAGTGAATTTGAATATCAGAATAGCGGATATAGTCATAATTCAATGGGTCAGGTCCACTTATTTTTCTTTTGTTGATTTCTAATTTAAAAGTGGAATATTTGGTGATTCAAGAGATGACTTATCATTCTTCATGATAACTACTATAACTAGAAATGATAACGTAGTATTATATGATTGGTTATATTAAAAATGTCTTCCTTCAAACTTCAAATAAGAATACTACTTAAAAAAAGCCAAAGCCCCCTGTCGGATTTGAACCGACGACTTATGCCTTACCGTGGCGTTACTCTACCACTCAGGTAGAGGGGTATGTTTGATTTAATTCCACTATAACTATGTGGGTAAAATTTGATATCTCGATAAATATATGTTATACACTAAGTATAGATATAGATAAGTACATCCAGTAAACTCATAGCGGCTAGTGGCTTATTCGTAACTAGCAAGTCTAGGGTAAAATGTAAGGAATTTTTTTTTTACCTACTTTAATTGCTTTTCTTTTATTGAATGAATGGATCCCCATTAGAACGAAATGTACACCTACGAATTTCACATAGATTCAAGAGTGAATCATATGATGAATAGATTCTACTTGTCCCCGAACTAAATTCTTAGATAAAAAAGAATTTTCAATAACTTCAACTTCTTTCCCCCCATTACCAGATTTATCATTTATTTATTTCCTAGCTTAATGTGAAATAGCTATAGGGATCTCTCATCTTAATAATGAGAATAGGGATTTCCCCGTTCTCTCCCCGGTCGAGAGATCCTCTATTTCGCCATTTTTTGAATGATCAAAAATTTGGAGCGTGAAGTGTAATTAAATCCATTTGTAGGGGGGTTCAAATTACTATTATCCACTCGAATAATTTATGGTTGGCTTGGTTGGACTAATCAAGTGAAGTATCCAGGCTCCGTTTAAAAAAAACCAATTGGTAATATATCTAGCATTACTCCTTATATAAGATTTGTAAATAGAAGTGATCTTAAACTGTTCTTTTAATCATTAATCAATCGAGTAATATGCATGATGACCTTATTTGGGGAATGCATGAATTACGAAATCACTAAACGTGTTAAATTAAAACAAAAACTGTTTTTCAACTATATGTATTATTAACTATTTCTTCTCTTTTTAAATTTGACTCGCCTATTGCTATTTAGTTCCAATTTATATATAATGGATATTAGAAGTATTAGAAAATAAAATGTTTATATTTATAAGGAGTTAGATATGACCAACCGAAGGCAATCGTGGATGCTGATTATACAAAAAACTTGTCAAAGGATTATTCGACAAATCCGCGGGCAAGTGGAGATGCAAATCTATCGAGTGATTTTAGTTTGTAGGTTCGGCTTGGGCCAAGTGGAGATGCAAATCTATCGAATGATTTTAGTTTGTAGGTCCGGCTTGGGCCAAGTGGAGATGCAAATCTATCGAATGATTTTAGTTTGTAGGTCCGGCTTGGGCCAAGTGGATTGGATTAGGATTATTCAAACAACTTGTCAGAGGATTATTCGACAAATCCGTGGGCAAGTGGAGATGCAAATCTATCGAGTGATTTTAGTTTGTAGGTCCGGCTTGGGCCAAGTGGAGATGCAAATCTATCAAGTGATTTTAGTTTGTAGGTCCGGCTTGCACCTTTTACGAAAACAAATTCATAAAAGAACCGCAAGTCAGTCTGATAATGTGCGGTTTTATATTGCCAACGGTTGGTTTATGGCTTCCCTGCTCTCAGGAAGTCTAGATCATCGAATAAAGGTAGAAAATAAAGGAATAGGTCTCAAGGAAGTCCTTGTCCTCCAGTTGACCCATTTCGATGTCCGATTGTTACGGCATATCCGTCTTTTAAAAGTATCTGTGTCATCTAGGGCTCGGGAATACATAGATGATTTTTTAGAAGATATCATGTGGCAACTGCACCAGGCCATAAAAAAGGATATAAAAAATGTTATTGCTCGGGGCGATAAACTTGAGAATTGTTTTCAACCGGCTTCTCCGATAACAGGTCATACTATGCTTTTGGCTTTTTGTTTATATTGTCGAGGCCTAACCGAGTCCCAGACAGAAGAGGAATGTTTATGCTTTCTCCAAAAAGCATTTAAAGAATATTCATGCGAATTATAAATGTAAGAAAGATCTAATTCGTAAGAAGAAAAAATTTTATTATAGCCTTTCTTATTCTAGCCTTACTTAATAATAATCGGCCCAACAACTATACATCATTACATCACTCGCTAATGTGATAAATTTTAAAAAATTTCCAAATCTGAGGTATTCGTGGTAAAGCTCCGTTTAAAACGTTACGGGCGGAAACAATGTCCAACTTATAGAATTGTTGCGATTGATGTTCGATCTCGACGAAATGGGGCCGAGTTTGCGAAAGTAGGAATTTATAACCCGCGCAGCAAGCAAATTTCTTTAAACAAATCCGCGATTCTATATTTTCTTGAAATGGGTGCCAAACCTACAAAAACGGTTTTTCAGATTTTAAAGAAGTTTGGAGTTTTGAAGTAATTGTCCCCGCATCAAATTTCAATTCGAAATATTTTTATACTTCAGTAATTTTTTTATCTTATTTCAATTGAAATTTGATTGTTTGCCTTATATTGACAACAAGGAATTGAACAAATATACTCCATTATTCAACTAATAGGTTCCTTGTCTATGCTTTGAATGAATAATTTTATATTGAAAAAGTGAATAAGATAAGGGATGATGGGCCCCTTTTGGGCTTTCATCCCTTATCTTAGATTTTTTGTTTTTTTCTTTTCTCGTCAAATTTATTGTATTTTCGTCTGAGTTATTCCGTTTTATTTTCCTAATCGATTAGAAAATGTGTTTTTAGGGTTTGATTACCTCGTCTAATCATTTATTTTGATTCTGATTGTATCTACATTCTTTTATTTTATTCGGGTTGCTAACTCAACGGTAGAGTACTCGGCTTTTAAGTGCGACTAGGATCTTTTACACATTTGGATGAAGTGATGGATTCATCCATACCATCGGTAAAGTTTGGAAGACCACGACTGATCCTGAAAGGGAATGAATGGAAAAAATAGCATGTCGTATCAATCAAGAGTTCTGAGAATATTTTATTCTTGCCAGATCGGTATAAAACGTTCTTTACCTTATTGAAAGATAGCAAAATGTATTCAATTTCAAGTTGGGTCGAATGAATAAATGGATAAAGCCCTGTGGCTTCAATTAATTTCCTTAAATTATAAGGAAAGAAAAAGTAACGAGCTCCCATTCTTAATTTGAATGATTACCCGATCTAATTAGACGTTAAAAATATATTAGTGGCTGATGCGGGAAGGGCTTTTCCCCTGAGCGGATTCCTTATTATTTAATGAATCCTAAATATTATCATTCTCCATTCCACAATGGAGATGTATGTGTATAAGAAACAGTATATTGATCAAAAAATTTCCAAAATCAAAAGAGCGATTGGGTTGAAAAAATAAAGGATTTCTAAACATCTTAATTATCCTAGAACGAATATAAACTACTTCAATTAAATGGAAAACGAGAGGATAGAGAATCTGATGATAAGTTTACCTGTATCCGAGGTATCTATTCCTTTCTTACTATAAAAAATACCTTGTTTTGACTGGATTGCACTATGTATCATTTGATAACCCCTAAAATCCTCGACCTTTGGTTCAAATAGACTTAAAATGGAGGAATTTCAAACTGCTTTAGAGCTCGCTAGATTTCAACAACACGACTTCTTATATCCACTTATCTTTCAGGAGTATATTTATGCACTTGCTCATGATCATTGTTTAAATAGATCCATTTTGTTGAAAAATCCAGGTTATGACAATAAATTCAGCTTGCTAATTGTGAAACGGTTAATTACTCGAATGTCTGACCAGAATTATTTCATTGATTCTCCCAATGATTCTAAACAAAAGCCGTTTTGGGGACGCAACAAAAATTTGGATTCTCAAATGATATCAGAGGGATTTTCGGTCATTATGGAAATTCCATTTTCTCTACGATTGCTATCTTCGCTAGAAAAGCTCGAAAAGAAAGGGCATGGTATAGTAAAATTCGATAATTTACGATCAATTCATTCAATATTTTCTTTTTTAGAGGACAAAATTTCGCATTTAAATTATGTGTTAGATATACTAATACCTTACCCAATCCATCTAGAAATCTTGGTTCAAGCTCTTCGCTACAGGCTAAAAGATGCTTCCTCTTTGCATTTATTAAGATTCTTTCTCCACGAGTTTCCTAATAGGAATAGTCTTATTACTTCAAAGAAAGCGGGTCCTTCTTTTTCTGAAAGAAATCAAAGATTCTTTTTCTTCCTATATAACTCTCATATATGTGAATACGAATCCGTCTTTGTCTTTCTCCGTAACCAATCTTCTCATTTACGATCAACATCTTTTAGAGCCCTTCTTGACCGAATCTATTTCTATGGAAAAATCGAGCATCTTGGAGAAGTCTTGTCCAGGGCTTTTCAAGTCAATCTCTGGGTGTTCGAGGATTCTTTCATGCATTATGTTAGGTATCAAGGAAAAGCAATTCTCGCTTCAAAAGGTACGTCTCTTTTGATGAATAAATGGAAACATTACTTTGTAAATTTTTGGCAATCTTATTTTTACCTGTGGTCTCAACTAAAAAGGATCCATATAAACCAATTATCCAACCATTCCCTTGATTTTTTGGGTTATTTTTCAAGTGTGTGGCGAAAGACTTCAAGGGTACG